TACCAATTTGACATAGATCCAAGATATTTGATTAAATCAATGTGATGGAGAAGTTCGATTTGTCCCCTTAATCAAAAAAAAACAATTTCCGAAATTTTATTGATCCCCTTTATCATCCCGGATTTTTTCGTTATAAATTTTCTGGTTTACTACGAAGACATATTTCGTCTTAAAAAAAATGAATGAATCAAGAAAGTAGAAGAAATGGAGTTGAAAGTTGTATTTTTTTGTTGGGGTGGATAAACCATTCCACAAGGGGATCCTTTCCCTCGTATTTCTTTCTATTTATAAGAAACGCTTTATATTATATATAGTTAATCGAGACTATTTTTTTTTTTCATATTGAATTTAGATAGAATTTTAGATCGAATTAAATTAGATATTCGATTTTTAAATTGAGTATTCGTTTTTCAGTTTTGAAATGAAATTCGAATTCTATTCTAATAAAAGAAAAAATATGAATAATGGATAATGATAATGGCTTTTTATATCGAATCGGATGGGATGGCGGTTAGAATGAAGGATTCATAAATAGGAATAACGAATCAAAAAACTCTATGGAATCGTGAAGGGCGGAAGGATCTCTTGGATTGAATCCTATTCTTACATTCTATTGACTCTATTGACTCTATTGACAATTTAGAAAAATTGTTGATACTATGCTCATAGTATGGTGGCGGTCGGACACATATGCCCCCATCGTCTAGTGGTTCAGGACATCTCTCTTTCAAGGAGGCAGCGGGGATTCGACTTCCCCTGGGGGTAGGGTACTACAAAAGGAAGTTGATCGTGCATTAATTGAAAATGGAATTGATTTTTCCTGGGTCGATGCCCGAGGGGTTAATGGGGACGGACTGTAAATTCGTTGGCAATATGTCTACGCTGGTTCAAATCCAGCTCGGCCCAAGAATTCGCTCATAGACCGTGAGATGCAAATTTTGTCTTTCTGAAGCGCACGATACGTGGGAATAAAAGAATTCCATTCTATATACATACCTCTTTATTTGTTTTATTTACTTGTTCCAAAAAATTCGGATCTAGAGAATATAATGATCTAGATTCATATCAGTATCTGTAAGTATAAAGGAAAGTCTAAATAAACGAAAAAAGAAATCTTTTTTGATTGAAAAATTGATGATCAATCGATTTGTAAATAAAGAAAGAATCACTAGTAATGTAATTACTGTCGTTCTCACAAAAAAGAAAGTGCATAGTCATGCAAATATCACTATATCACTCGTGTCTCTGTTACAACACGAAAAAAATGGGTTTGAACGAAATCCTAAAAATATTGATGCGGTATACCTTATTTCCCTGGGATTGTAGTTCAATTGGTCAGAGCACCGCCCTGTCAAGGCGGAAGCTGCGGGTTCGAGCCCCGTCAGTCCCGACGGATCCAATAGACACATCAACTCACCTCTCTATTTTCTTTTTCTGGTAAAAGGGGCACAATGAAATTAATAGAATTTCGGTCATTCTCAATAGGGATTTTTTTTCTTTTTTCGTTATTTCTCATCAAACACAACCAAATATTTAAATTTTCATTACTTCAACTAGTACCTATTGGGGGGAGAGAGATCTAATTGGACTAATCCAATTATTGGGAACATCATATTCCGGATTCCAAAGGATAGCGTACTGGGTCTGGTCTTTCAATTTATTGCCTCTATCTAATGGAATAGAGTATCATATGTTTCTCGGGAGCACATACACAACTAGAATTCATTTCTTGTACACTCCAAAAAAAAATGGAATTTGAGTTACCCGGAAAAAGACTTTTCAGATGAAAACTCTCTCCCTTTCTAGTTCCGATTTTGGGTAGTCTCAATGACTCAAACTAACTCCTTTTTTTTAATCTATCTCATTCCAATTTTACACCGAACTTTTTTTTAATCTATGCTAGTACTAATCCAAGAAAAGAGAATATTAAAAAAAGAAAGATCAAATAACCACCCCCTTTAGCTTTATTATTCGTGTTATTTGTGAGGTAATGAATAATCGTTTGATTGTCCAAGGAAGGCGGTAGGTTGTAGAAAGAATGTAAAAAAAGAAAAAAAGATTTCTCGATTCGATTACGAATTCAATTTTATATTGAGTATGGATAAAGGATCTTCCTATGTTATACTATTTAATTCGCGACGGCGAAGTGATTTGATAGCCCAGATTTTGTTATTCATAATATTGATGCGATTCAATATCATCGAGATGGAATTCATCCCCTTGAATTTACAGGCGAAATTTTGATTATCTCTATGGGATTAAATCCCGAGTTATTGCGAAGTAAAAACCACTTAGATTATGGAAGTAAATATTCTCGCATTTATTGCTACTGCACTCTTTATTCTAGTTCCTACTGCTTTTTTACTTATCATATATGTAAAAACGGTCAGCCAAACCGATTAATCTGAATGAAACTTGACTTCTTATGTCTTTATCAATGAGAATTATTTAAGAAATAAATATAAATAAAGGATTCCAATTTCGTTTCTTAAATCTTCAATTAAATACGCAGGCTAGAATCAACAGTATTCTATGAGATTTGATAATATGGTAGAAAGGTTGATATATTTCTTTCTACCATATTATCTATTAGATTGGTGGTTTTTTAGTTTATAAAGTTGTACTGTATAAAGATACAGGCTTAATATAGAGCAATCTTCTAAAATATCTATCTTCATATCGATAGAATTCTATCCATAGAATATACATAGGGCCCCAGTTCTATTTCTTTGCTAGATTTCTTTTTTTGATTTGTATTGATTTTTTTGATTTGTATTGATTCCGACCGAAATAAAAAAAAAAGGGGGGTAACTCTTACTTTTACGGCTTGAATTCCGAGATTTCTGATTATTTCAAATCAAAATCCCAGTATCTATCGAAAAAAAGAAAATCAAAGAAGTAAAAAGTCTACGGACAGGGCTCCCATTAATTTCATAAAAAAAAACCAGTCATTTTTTTTTAGCATTCCAAACCAAAAAAGTATTTGATTAAATCGCTAACAGAAAGGAGTATGGGAACTTCTTCCAATTTCGAAAAGGAGTAGTAAACCCTACCGATTTGTAACACTTGAACCATGATATGAAATGAGTCGATGTCGATAAAGCATAAATCCAAAAAACAATTGAGAAAGTTTGATTCCTTACCGTAATTACATTAATAGTACTTCTAAAGTCCACTTCTCCCCCATACGACGAGTGAAAGGGAAAATGTAAAGACTACCATTAAAGCAGCCCAAGCGAGACTTACTATATCCATGTGAATTATGTCCCCTATCTGAATATGAAGGAATTATTCCATTCTTGTTCACTAATAATAGTGAAATCCAGGGTGCATAGTCAAAAGGGGATTCTTACTCCCAATTCTTTATTTAATGAACCAATCCAATAAATGCATTTAATTTATAAGAAATTCTTAATACAAATTTTCTGATCATTATGATTTCTAGTCGAATTGGGAAAGATTAAGTACAAGCAAAATATGCAACGACCCCCGTGGACAAGGGAGTCTTACTAATATAGCTATAGCATGTAGGAATAAAAAGATCTATTCTTTTGTTAACCTTCATAATTCATTCATAAAAAAACGGAATAAAAACTATATCTATATAACCAAGGTAAATCATTATCTATCACACACATACCTCTATTTTCTTTATTTCCCATTTTCTTTATTTCCCATTTTCTCTATTTCGTCTCTGTGAAAAAATGGGGAGACAGTCGATTATATTCTTGACTAGGGGTTACTGAACAGAAGTTTTTTTGGCAGTTTTTTTTTCTAAAAACTGAATTTGACAATCAAATATTGATCGAATATCTGAGTATTCAAAGACATTCGGGAGTTTGTAGACCAAAGTTGTTTCTCCACAATAAGTAACAGTTAGACTCCCTTTTGGTTATCTAATTCAAGGCCCAGTCAGTAAATATTCCATTAGTAGTGGAAGGGCTATCAAGACTTCTCGGCTCCCTTCATAGTACGAAAATCTTTTTTTGACTCCTATCAAAAAAAAGTTACAGATCTTTTGAGAATCTCCATATGCTTCGAATCAAGGGGGTATCAACAGCCCCCCTCCCCCTATGCTGGCGAAGATTTCGGTGAGTTATATCAAAAAAAAGAAGGGATTTCAGGTCTTTTGTTGACCAGGCGACACCCAGATTTGAACCGGGGAAAAAAGGATTTGCAGTCCTCCGCCTTACCGCTCGGCCATGTCGCCAAAAAAAATAGATGACAATATTACCCCCTTTTTGGTTTGAGGTGTATTGGATTACTGAACTTCTTTTTTTGGACTGACATCTTGAATCCTGTTTGCCTTAACCAAAAGAAACCATTCCCTTTTTTTATTAGATCCAACCCTTCGATTGATTGTATAGTATCACAAAATACACAATACCTAAAAACTTCCCCTATCCTTTCTATTGAAAGGGAAAATTTCTTTCACAAAAAAAATTCATAATAATTTTGAACCATTAACTATTGACTTGTGGCTTGACTGCGAATTCATGAATGATTTTTAGATTTCGATCTTAAATTATGTTTCCCTAATGACATAAGAAAGTCAAAATAATAACTAATTATTGTTGATTCTTTTCAATCAAAAAATTTTTCTTAATTTCCATTTTTCTCAATTTCGATTATAATTATATATTATTTATATATATTTATATTATATAAAAAAAATTTATATATGTTTATATATGTAAAGTAAACTCTGGAACCAGAACATATATAATCCCAGATATAGAATCGGATATTCAAATATAGGGTGCCGATAGGGAATTCTCAGAAAATATCGTACTTCAATTTTTCATTGAATCGATTGACGAAAAAAAGTCTAAATTTGGATAGACCCCCGCCCATGCTGCCCCGAATAGAACAGCAATAAAAGAATAAAAGGGGAGACGAATATATAGAAGATAGCTACACATGTTTAATAAATACAACCCGCTTACCAAGCGTATTTTACGAATTCTAGTAATAAGTAATAATAAGAGAATCGGTCAAAG